TGATTTTGAATGTGCGCAAGGAATAGATTCAGAAAGTCAAGCAAAATCTTTTCAATTTTTATTCGATGTAATTACAACTGATCCAAATGATCTAATAAAAATGAGAAAAAATTCTATTGGAATGGAAGAAATTAGTAAAAAGGTTTCTAGATGGTCATACAAATTAACAGATGATTTGGAAGACGATGAAGAAGAATCAACGGAAGATCCTGAAATTCGGTCAAGAAAAGGGAAACGCGTGATAATTTATACTGATAACGGTCAGAGTATTAATTCGAGTGCTACTAATAATATTACTAGTAATACTAGTGATGAAGGAGGCGAGGTAGCTTTGATACGTTACTCACAACAATCTGATTTTCGCCGTGGTATAATCAAAGGATCTGTGCGTGCTCAAAGACGTAAAACAATTATCTGGAAAATGTTTCAAGCAAATGTGCATTCTCCACTTTTTTTGGATCGAATAGACAAAACGTTTTTTTTTTCGTTTTTTGATATATCTAAAATTAGGAATTGGTTAGGAAGAACTTCAGAATCTCAAATTTATTATTTTGAGCAAGAACACACAAAAGAAAACGAGAAAACAAACGAAGAGAAAGAAGAGGAAAATGAACGAATAGCAATATCAGAGGCTTGGGGGAACTTTCTATTTTCTCAAGCAATAAGAGGTTTAATCTTAGTAACCCAATCTTTTCTTAGAAAATATGTTATATTACCCGTATTGATAATAGCTAAAAATATTAGTCGTATATTATTATTGCAATTCCCCGAATGGTACGAGGATTTGAAGGAATGGAATGGAGAAATTCATGCTAAATGTACTTATAATGGTGTTCTATTATCAGAAACAGAATTTCCAAAAAATTGGTTAAGAGAGGGTATTCAAATAAAGATTCTATTTCCTTTTTGTCTGAAACCTTGGCAAAGATCTAAGGTACGATTTAATCATGGAGATCAGCGAAGGCGAAAAAAAGAGAAAAAAGATAATTTTTGTTTTTTAACAGTTTGGGGAAAAGAAGCAGAGCTACCTTTTGGGTCTCCCCGAAAACGACCTTCTTTCTTTGAACCCATTTTTAAAGAACTCGAAAAAAAAACGATAAAAGCTAAAAAGAAAATTTTCCAAGTTATAAGAGTTTTCAAAGAAAGAGGAAATGGGGTTCTAAAAGTTTCAAAAAAAAAAACAAGATGGGTCATCAAAATAATTCTATTTATAGACCTAATAATGAAAGAACTTGAAAAAGTAAAACTCATATTAAAATCGAGTAGGGTTAAAGTATATGAACCGAATGAAAATGGAAGAGATCCTAATATAAATAATAAGATTCTTCGCGAATCGACCATTGCAATTCAATCCCTAAATTGTGTAAATGCAAATTATTCACTCATCGAAACAAAAATGAAAGATCTTGCTAATAAGACAATCACAATTAGGAGTCAAATAGAAGGAATCACAAAAGACAAGAAAAAAATGGTTCTAATTTATGATGATAAAAGATCGGAATTACAGAAGGATATTTGGGAAATATTTAAAAGAAAAAATATCCGATTAATACGTAAATCGCATAATTTTATAAAATCCTTCATTGAAAAAATATACATGAATATATTACTATGTATCATTAAGATTCCAAAGATCAATGCACAACTTTTCTTTAAATCAACAAACAAAATTTTAACTAAATCCATTTATAATGATAAAACAAATCAAGAAGGAATTGAAAAGACAAATAAAAATACAATGCACTTTTTTTGGACTATAAAAAAGTCGTTTTATAATACTTTTTATAATACTCATTTTAGTATTAGCAATAAAAATTATAATATTTATTGGGACTTATCTTCTTTGTCTCAAGCATATGTATTTTACAAATTCTCGAAAAATCAATTACTTAACAAATATCCTTTGAAATCTGTACTTCAATATCATAACACCTATCCTTTTCTTACAGATATAATAAAGAATTATTGTGGAACACGAGGAATATTTGGTTCCAAACCAAAGCATAAGAATAAGTATAGAATGAATAAATGGAAAATGTGGTTAAGGGGTCATTATCAATACAATTTATCTCAGACTAAGTGGTCTTATTTAGTACCGAAAAAATGGCAAAATAGAGCCAACCAATGTCGTATAATTAAAAAGAAAGACTCAACGAAATCGGATTTATATAAAAAAGAAAAAGACCAATTAATTCATTACATGAAAGAAAATTACTATGCAGTAAATTCATTGATAAGTCAAAAAGAAAAAGACAAATTGAAAAAACATTACGGATATGATCTTTTATCATATAAATATATAAATTTTGAGGATAATAAGAACTCATATATTTATGAGTCAACGTTAGAATTACAAGAAGTAGAAAACAAAAAAATTTCATATAATTTCAATACACTGAAACCCGAACCATTTTATGGATTGATAAGGATAGTTATTAATAATTATCTAGAAAAAAGATTTCTCATTGATACGGACAAAAATATGGATAGACAATTTTTTGATTATAAAATTCCCCATTTCTTTATTAGAAATAATATTGATATTGAGACCCGGGCCAATACGCATATCAACACCAAGATTCATAAAAATACTAAAAATCTAAATTCTCAAAAATGTAAAAAAAATTCCTTTTTTGATTGGATGGGAATGAATCAAGAAAAATTATATCGTACCATATCAAATCTGGAACCTTGGGTTTTCCCAGAATTTGTACTACTTTTTAATGCGTATAAAATTAAACCGTGGATCATACCTACCAAATTACTTATTTTTAATTTTCATTTCTATGAAAATATTAGTAAAAGTAAAAAGATCAATGTAAAAAAAAAAAAAAATGAACAACAAGGTCAAGGAAATCTTGTATCAGATTTACGAAAACAAAATGAAAAAGATGTTGAAGTAGATTATACAGGAGTAGACATTAAAAAAGATAGAAAAAAAAAACAATCTAAGAGCAAGAAAGAAGCAGAACTCAATTTATTCTTGCAAAAATATTTTATTTTTCAATTAAGATGGGATGATCTCTTGAATCAAAGAATGATCAATAATATAAAGGTATATTGTCTTCTACTTAGACTGATAGATCCAAAGGAAATAGCTATATCCTCAATTCAAAGAGGAAAGATTCATCTAGATGTAATGTTGATTCAGAAAGATCTAACTCTTACAGAATTGGTAAAAAGAGGCATATTTATTATCGAACCAATTCGTCTATCTATGAAAAGGGATGGAAAATATATTATATATCAAACCATAGGTATTTCATTGGTTGATAAGAATAAACGCCAAACTGATGGAAAATACATAATAAAAAAAGAATATGTTGATAAAAAACAAATTCATGAATCTGTTGCACAACACAGCAATACACTTGTGACTAAAAACAAAAATTATTATGATTTCCTTGTTCCTGAAAATATTCTATCCCCCAGACGTCGTAGAGAATTGAGAATTTTCATTTGTTTTAATTCTCAGAATTGGAATATTATGGATAGAAATCCAATATTTTGTAATCAAAACAACATAAACAACTGTGGACAATTTTTGAACAAGGAAAAACATCTTAATACAGATACAGATAAATTCATTAAATTTAAATTTTTTCTTTGGCCCAATTATCGATTAGAAGATTTAGCTTGTATGAATCGTTATTGGTTTGATACCAATAATGGCAGTAATTTCAGTATATCAAGAATATATATGTATCCACGATTCAGAATTCTTTAATAATATTATATTAATAGTATATAATAAATATAAATATAACATAGTATATTTCCTATATATCTTATATCTATTTTTTTTATCGAAAAAAACATTCTCTTTCCTGAATAGAAAAATCTTGAATAAAAAAAATGGATCGTTCCTTTCTATCCAAATCAAATTTTCAATTTGATTTGGATAGAAAAAATTCTATATGAAGAATGAAGAAATGAAATTTTTTTTTGTACTAGATTCAAATAACTGGAAATAACAAGTATAATAAAAATTTTTATTTTTCCTGATCGGTAAAATCCGCGTAAAAGAAAAAAAAATAAAAAATTTTGTTTTTATGGTCAAAAATTCATTCATCTCAGCTATTCGACAAGAAAAAGAAAAAAACTGTGGATCTGTTGAATTTCAAGTATTTAGTTTCACTGATAAGATACAGAGACTTACTTCACATTTAAAATTACATAAAAAAGATTTTTTATCGCAAAGGGGTCTACGAAAAATTCTGGGAAAACGTCAACGGCTGTTGGATTATTTGTCAAAGAAAAATCGAGTACGTTATAAGAAATTGATTAACCAGTTGGGTATTCGGGAGTCAAAAACTCGTTAATTTGTAGTTTGAGATTGGTTTTAATTTTTTCTTTAGTTATTAGATTTTTCATTTTGATGAACTTCATTTTGCTAAATTCATGGAATAATGAATTGAATTAAGGAATAAAAGTTATGACTATACCAGCTACAAGAAAGGATCTCATGATAGTTAATATGGGTCCTCACCACCCATCAATGCATGGTGTTCTTCGACTAATTGTTACTCTCGATGGTGAAGATGTTATTGATTGTGAACCTATATTGGGTTATTTACATAGAGGGATGGAAAAAATAGCGGAAAATCGAACAATTATACAATATTTGCCTTATGTAACCCGGTGGGATTATTTAGCCACTATGTTCACAGAAGCAATAACAGTAAATGCACCAGAACGATTAGAAAGTGTTCAAGTACCTAAAAGAGCTAGTTACATTAGAATAATTATGCTAGAACTGAGTCGTATAGCTTCTCATTTATTATGGCTTGGACCTTTTATGGCAGATATCGGTGCACAGACCCCCTTTTTCTATATTTTCAGAGAAAGGGAATTGTTATATGATCTATTCGAAGCCGCTACAGGTATGCGAATGATGCATAATTATTTCCGTATTGGGGGAGTTGCTGCCGACCTACCTTATGGCTGGATAGAGAAATGTTTGGATTTTTGCGATTATTTTTTAACAGGAATTGTTGAATATCAAAAACTTATTACGCGGAATCCTATTTTTTTGGAACGCGTTGAAGGAGTGGGCATTATTGGTGGAGAGGAGGCAATAAATTGGGGTTTATCAGGACCAATGTTACGGGCTTCTGGAATCCAATGGGATCTTCGTAAAGTTGATAGTTATGAGTGTTACAATAAATTTGATTGGGAAGTCCAATGGCAAAAAGAAGGAGATTCACTAGCTCGTTATTTAGTACGAATCGGTGAAATGAAGGAATCTATAAAAATTATTCAACAGGCTCTAGAAGGAATTCCTGGAGGACCTTATGAGAATTTAGAAGTCCGACGTTTTGATAAAGCAAAAAATTCCGAATGGAATAATTTTGAATATAGATTTCTTACTAAAAAACTTTCACCCAATTTTGAATTGTCGAAGCAAGAACTTTATGTGAGAGTAGAAGCCCCAAAAGGAGAATTAGGAATTTATTTGATAGGAGATAGTAGTGTTTTCCCTTGGAGATGGAAAATTCGTCCACCCGGTTTTATCAATTTGCAAATTCTCCCTCAACTAGTTAAAAGAATGAAATTGGCAGATATCATGACGATATTAGGTAGTATAGATATCATTATGGGAGAAGTTGATCGTTGAAATGATAATTGATATGACAGAAGTGAAAGTACAAGCTATCAATTCTTTTTCTAGATCGGAATCTTTAAAAGAAGTCTATGGACTCGTATGGATCTTTGTTCTTATTTTCACCCTTATATTGGGAATAACAATAGGGGTACTAGTAATTGTGTGGTTAGAAAGAGAAATATCTGCAGCAATACAACAACGCATTGGGCCTGAATATGCCGGTCCATTGGGAATTCTTCAAGCTATAGCAGATGGAACCAAATTACTTTTTAAAGAAGATATCCTCCCATCTAGAGGAGATATTCGTTTGTTCAGCGCGGGACCGTCTATAGCGGTCATATCTGTTCTACTAAGTTATTTAGTAATTCCTTTTGGATATCGCCTTGTTTTGGCCGATCTTAGTATAGGCGTTTTTTTATGGATCTCCATTTCAAGTATTGCCCCTATTGGACTTCTTATGTCAGGATATGGGTCGAATAATAAATATTCTTTTTCAGGTGGTCTACGGGCTGCTGCTCAATCTATCAGTTATGAAATACCATTAACTCTATGTGTGTTATCAATATCTCTACGTGTGATTCGGCAGAACATTATTATTTTCCCTCTTTTCTAGAAATTTTCTAGAACTAGAAATAGAAGAAAGAAATTTAATATATTCCATGGATATTTTCCTTTTTTATTTATCATTAGGGTTGATGAATTAAGCTAGATAGTTAGATGAGTAAAAGCAAACTGCTTAGAAATTTGCAGTAAGAGAATTAAATCTCATTCCCTATGTACGAGAATATAAACATAAGCAGTATAAACTGTTTACCCCAAGATTAAGATTCTTTGACCAATTATCATATCTTGAAGCGGGTACAAAAGATCAACCGTATGGGGTTTCTACTACTGTCTTGTATTTATTACCATATTGGGGATCAATCAAAAATCAGTGGACAGTTAGGAACACCAAGGTACACAAAAGATTAGTAATGGAGATAATTTAAGATATAAAAAAGGGTATTTTTTCATAAAATTTTGGATAAAACGAATCATAATGAGGACTTTAAGTTGGTAGAAATGACCAAGTAGTACTTCTCCACGATTCCGATCTCGAGTATGCTCCTATTCACTGATTAAAGAAATGACTATAAAAAACGAATTAATCCTTTATTTCTTTTTTTTGCAGAGTACCTCCTCTCCTCTGAGAAAGAAGAATAGGACAGGAGCAAAAGAAATAGAATGCAAAATATTGAATAGGAAAAATGAAACAAAAAAATACAATACAGGATATTTATTTCTTATTTCTTTTCCCCATTCATATTCATATCTATACACATACATGGAATTCTTAATCATAAATTTGGAATTAATGATCAATTCTTTTTCTTTCTTTAGAGTTATTGATAAAACCTAATTTATTGATATAACGAGTATTTTATTTAAGGATTAAGTTATTACCGAATAAAGAGAAATTTTAATTTTAATGGAAAAGATCAATTCGGAAGCGCTTTTTTTATTCTAGCAGACGGAATTTCGTTGGTCTAATTTTGGACTTCCCGGTGTTATTCTATTTAGAATTAGAATCTAAAAATTACAATAATACCGAACAAGTACTTACATTTATTTGTGACCATAGAGGAGCCGTATGAAGCTGAGGTTTCATGTACGGTTTTGAAATAGCGATATGAACAGTAATGTTATTATCGACTATGATTATCTAACAGTTCAAGTACAGTTGATATAGTTGAGTCACAGTCAAAATATGGTTTTTGGGGGTGGAATCTGTGGCGTCAGCCTATAGGGTTTGTTGTTTTTCTAATTTCTTCTCTAGCAGAATGTGAGAGATTACCATTTGATTTACCAGAAGCGGAGGAGGAATTAGTAGCAGGTTATCAAACAGAATATTCGGGTATTAAATACGCTCTATTTTACCTTGCTTCTTACCTAAATTTATTAGTTTCTTCATTATTTATAACAGTTCTTTACTTAGGCGGGTGGAATTTTTCTATTCCGTATATATCTATTCCTGAACTTTTCGGAATAAATAAAATGACAGGAGTTTTTGGAATAACAATTGGTATATTTATTACATTAGCTAAAGCTTATTTGTTTTTGTTCATTCCTATCACAGCAAGATGGACTTTACCTAGGCTGAGAATGGACCAACTTTTAAATTTTGGATGGAAATTTCTTTTACCTATTTCTCTGGGTAATCTATTATTGACAACTTCTTCCCAACTTATTTACCTATAAAGAATAGAATAAGATAACGATATTCTCCATTCATAACCGATCTTAAACAAGAGAAAGAAACATCAAATTATTCACGGAGATCCACAATATGTTCCCTATGGTGACCGGGTTCATAAATTATGGTCAACAAACAATACGGGCTGCAAGGTACATTGGCCAAAGTTTCATAATTACCCTATCCCATACAAATCGTTTACCTGTAACTATTCAATATCCTTATGAAAAATCCATCACATCAGAACGTTTCCGTGGTCGAATTCACTTTGAATTTGATAAATGTATTGCTTGTGAGGTATGTGTTCGTGTATGTCCCATAGATCTACCCGTTGTTGATTGGAGGTTTAAAAGAGAGATTAAAAAGAAACAATTGCTTAATTATAGTATTGATTTTGGAGTCTGTATATTTTGTGGTAATTGTGTCGAGTATTGTCCAACAAATTGTTTATCGATGACTGAAGAATATGAACTTTCAACTTATGATCGTCACGAATTAAATTATAATCAAATTGCATTAGGTCGGTTACCAATGTCAGTAATTGGAGATTACACAATTCAAACAGTTATGAATTCCAGTCAAATCAAAATGGATAAAGATAAACCCCTTGATTCAAGAACGATTACTGATTACTAATTTTTTTTTTATATTAAAGATAAAGGGAACCAAGTCTCCTTTTTTTGTCAGAAACTAATAAACTTATCTTATTAACTATTGATTGTTGAGAATCACTCTTTGATTTAAACTGCGAATATGTGTTTTCTTAATTATTTTAAAATATTAAAAAATGACAATCTTTCTTTCTAAAAGAAAAAAGAAAAGATTTGTTGATAATTTTAATAACTTTATCTATATCCACAGTGATCCATCCATATTAAGATTAAATTGCATTAGAAACTCATCATATATAAGAAAAAAATAAGGGGAACACCCCTCTCTTTCCTGGACTATTTAGTAAGGTCATGAAATATTTTGACTTATTTTTCTCTTATACATAATGGATTTACCTGGACCAATACATGATATACTTGTAGTATTTCTGGGATCATTTCTTATATTAGGAGGTTTAGGAGTAGTATTGTTTACTAATCCAATTTATTCCGCCTTTTCGTTGGGATCGGTTCTTGTTTGTATATCCTTATTCTATATTTCATCAAACTCCTATTTTGTAGCTGCCGCCCAGCTTCTTATTTATGTGGGAGCCATAAATGTCTTAATTATATTTGCTGTTATGTTCGTGAATGGTTCAGAATATTCCAACGACTCCTATCTTTGGACTATTGGAGATGGAGTCACTTCACTGGTTTGTATAAGTATTCTTTTTTCACTAATTACTACTATCGCAGATACGTCATGGTACGGAATTATTTGGACTACAAGATCAAATCAGATTATAGAGCAAGACTTTATAAGCAACGTTCAACAAATTGGAATTCATTTATCAACAGATTTTTATCTTCCGTTTGAACTCATTTCTATAATTCTTTTAGTTTCTTTGATAGGCGCAATTACTATGGCTCGTCAATAATAAATAGTTTAGTTAGAATTAAAAACATTTTTAGTTTAATCTACTGTCAATATTCCCTTTTTTATGTAATTGCTCGATTCTAGTCAATCAACTTGGTTGAATTTTTGTTCATATTGAAACGAATCGAGGTTAATCAGGAGTTAGTCAATGATGTTCGAACATGTACTTTTTTTGAGTGTCTATTTATTTTCGATCGGTATCTATGGATTGATCACAAGTCGAAACATGGTTAGAGCACTTATGTGTCTTGAACTTATACTAAATTCGGTTAATATTAATCTCGTACTATTTTCTGATATATTTGATAGTCGCCAATTAAAAGGAGAGATTTTCTCAATCTTTATTATAGCCATTGCAGCGGCGGAAGCTGCTATTGGGCTAGCTATTGTTTCGTTGATCTATCGTAACAGAAAATCAACTCGTATTAATCAATCGAGTTTGTTGAAGAATTAGCCATAACTATAATATATATACATATAAGTATAATATATATATAGAAATTGTAGAAAAAATTTTCTATAAAATATCATTTCAGTGTTTTTTATATATTATATTTATTTACAAATAATACTAATATGTATAGTAATATTTCAATATATTATAGTAATATATTCAAATATTGACGATCTATTAGTCAACGTGAAGTTGCACGTGTGATTCATGTAACTCATATGATCATGGTTGTTGAAAGATAAATCAAAGTCTCTTGGTCCCTTCTCATGAACAGATTTCTAAAAATTTTGATTCTTAAGATTTTTTTTGATAAATCATTGATTCATCTGGTTTCTATATATAAAGAAAATAGAAATATATAATAAATTTATAATTCTATAATTTAGAATTTGTTTTTACTTTACCAGATCGAAAATTTATTATGTTCAAAACTGGAATTTATAGACCCAATGTCACATTCAGTAAAAATTTATGATACATGTATAGGGTGCACTCAATGTGTACGAGCCTGCCCCACAGATGTATTGGAAATGATACCTTGGGACGGATGTAAAGCTAAGCAAATTGCTTCCGCGCCAAGAACCGAAGACTGTGTAGGTTGTAAAAGATGTGAATCTGCCTGTCCAACAGATTTTTTGAGTGTCCGTGTTTATTTATGGCATGAAACAACTCGCAGCATGGGTCTATCTTATTGATACGTTATAATAAATTCCACTTGAATCATTTGATTCCTTTTTACCGACAAAAGCCCGTGCTCAAGAAAATATATTCTTTTGAGCACGGGCTTTTTGGTCAAAACGTATCTTGTCTTTATCACGAGTTATTTCCCTTGGTTAACAATACTTGTAGTTTTGCCAATATTCGCGGGTTCCTCAATTTTCTTTCTCCCTCATAGGGGGAATAAGGTATTTAGGTGGTATACAATATGTATTTGCTTATTAGAACTCCTTATAACAACCTATGTGTTCTGTTATCATTTCCAATTGGACGATCCATTAATTCAATTAGAAGAGGATGCTAAATGGATAAATGTTTTCAATTTTCACTGGAGACTGGGAATCGACGGACTTTCCATAGGACCGATTTTACTAACAGGATTTATCACTACTTTAGCTACTTTAGCAGCTTGGCCTGTTACTCGAAATTCGCGATTGTTCTATTTCCTGATGTTAGCAATGTACAGTGGTCAAATAGGATTATTTTCTTCTAGAGATCTTTTACTTTTTTTTATCATGTGGGAGTTAGAATTAATTCCTGTTTACTTACTTTTATCTATGTGGGGAGGAAAGAAACGTTTGTACTCAGCTACAAAGTTTCTTTTGTACACTGCAGGGGGTTCCATTTTTCTCTTAATAGGAGTTCTAAGTATGGGTTTATATGGTTCCAATGAACCGACATTGGATTTTGACAGATTAGCTAATCAGTCATATCCTGTGACATTAGAAATAATATTCTATTTGGGCTTCCTTATTGCTTATGCTGTCAAATCACCAATTATACCCCTACATACATGGCTACCAGATACCCATGGAGAAGCACATTACAGTACATGTATGCTTCTAGCGGGAATCTTATTAAAAATGGGAGCATATGGATTGATTCGTATCAATATGGAATTATTACCACATGCTCACTCTATATTTTCTCCCTGGTTGGTGATAGTAGGGGCAATCCAAATAATTTATGCAGCTTCAACCTCGCTTGGTCAACGCAATCAAAAAAAAAGAATAGCCTATTCTTCTGTATCGCACATGGGTTTCACAATTATAGGAATTGGTTCTATAACCGACATGGGACTCAACGGAGCCGTTTTACAAATACTCTCTCATGGATTTATTGGTGCTGCACTTTTTTTCTTGGTAGGAATGAGTTGTGATAGAATACGTCTTGTTTATCTCGACGAAATGGGGGGGATATCCATTCCAATGCCAAAAATATTTACCATGTTTAGTGGTTTCTCGATGGCTTCTCTTGCATTGCCGGGAATGAGTGGTTTTATTGCGGAATTAGTAGTATTTTTTGGACTAATTACCAGTCCAAAATATCTTTTAATGCCAAAAATATTAATTACCCTTGTAATGGCAATTGGAATGATATTAACTCCTATTTATTTGTTATCTATGTTACGTCAGATGTTCTATGGATACAATTTTTTCAATGTTCCAAACTCAAATTTCGTGGATTCTGGACCACGAGAACTATTTGTTTCGATCTGTATCTTTTTACCCGTAATAGGAATTGGTATTTATCCTGATTTCGTTCTTTCTTTATCGGTTGACAAGATACAAGCTATCCTATCTAATTATTTTCATAGATAGTTTTTTTTTCTTAATGAGATAGAAAGTCTTATAATTTTCAATTTAATGAGATAGAAAGTCTTATAATTTTCAATTTGAAGATTTTTGAAACTATTTACTGTACAATGAAAAAAAAAAATAAAGTGAATTAGAAAGATGTATCCCAAGTTTTTGAGAACCGTTTGAATCTTCATTCAAACAGTTCTTAAAAACTCGCACAAATTTTCGTTATATATGTCTTACTTATTCCGCATGGAATTTCCGCAATTCAATTAGATTTTATGTGAATGAACCATAACTATGTAGACCTATTCCTAATAGATTGATCCCAAAATAGCATATCCAAATTATAAGAAATCCTATAGAAGCTACAAGTGCCGAATTCGTACCGTGCAAACTTTGATTTGTTCTAGTATGTGAATAAATCGCGAATATGGTCCAAGTAATGAATGCCCAAGTTTCCTTGGGGTCCCAATTCCAATAAGACCCCCATGCTTCGTTAGCCCATACTGCTCCAGAAAGAATACCTATGGTTAAAAAGGTAAACCCTAAACTAATAACACGATAACTCCAATAATCCAAACGCTGAATTAATTGATATTTATAATAATTTGGAAATGAAAGAAAAGAAGTATTGTTAAAAGCACTTTTTTTTTCGTTCAAGTATTCGATCTTCCCAAAGAAAAATGACTTAATTAATAAATTTTTGCTTCTAAAAAAAATATCGATGTTTTTTCGAAATGTAATGACTAAAAAAGCGACTGATAATAACGAACCACATAAAAGAGCCGCATAGCTCAATAACATCATACTTACATGCATCATTAACCACTGAGATTGTAGAGCAGGTACTAATATTGCTGATTGATGCATTTTACTTGAAAGACCAGATGTAGCGAAACCTTGAGTAAAAATGGCACTTGGCGCGGTTATTGTGCTTAAATCATTTTTATGATTCCATAGCTTGGAAACTATATGAATAATGGAAAAACTCCACGAAAGGAAGATCAATGACTCGTATAAATTACTTAATGGAAAATGTCTTGAAGAAATCCAACGAATAACTAATAATCCTGTTAGAGAAAAAAAAGTGGCTAACATTCCTTTTTCTGACGAATGGCGTAATCCGATGATTTCGTGAACTAATAGAATCATCAAATGAATCGCAATCACAATCGAAACGATCGAAAAAGAGAGATGAGTTAATATATGTTCTAAAGTTGCAAATATCATACATAAAAAGGGTCTCATTACAGAATTGAAATCGGGAATTAAATACATTATAAGATCCATTCTATCTCTTTTAGAGTATGCCGCCACTCGGACTCGAACCGAGATGCTCTAGCACTGCTTCCTAAGAGCAGCGTGTCTACCAATTTCACCATAGCGGCTTACTTGAAATAATAATAGTCAATTCATGTTGAATCGTCTAGATGTAGATTCTAGAATCCGATATAGTTATACTTTAGGAAACATTAGAATGGATGAATAAAGGTTCTTTTAAACTCGTTTGTTTAAACTAAAGTATTCCTTGAATTTTTAATAACACTTAGAAAACTTAGAACTATATTTTTTTTTTATCCAAAATAAATATAAATTAAATAAATAGGATTTTATACATATCAAAATGTAATTACTAAATTTAATAAATTAAATTAGAAATTAAAAGACTCTTTTTCTAAAAATCTTGTTTTTAGTCTACTTTTTTATGTACTTAGTATAATTTTATTAATTATTCTAATTATATAGAAAATATATATATAATTTATGAATTATATAATATATATATACTCTTTGTTGTTTGTTATGTACATAATTTAAATATAGGATAATATTTAGAAAACAAAACCAATTTAATTTGATCTTGAGATATACATATAATAAAACAAAACAGTTTTAATATTCATCATAATTGCATTTTATTTCTTTTCCTAATGGAAAAAAAAATTTCTACTGGGAAAAGAAATAAAATAATACTTAGAACCAAACTAGCAGACAGATAAGGCAGCGAGTTCTAACTAATCTTGAGGAGGTCAATACATAAGTTAATGAAAATTTTGCATATTCTAAATATAGAAAAATTCTTTAAATCACGAAATTCAAATTATTCCAAGATTTTCTTATTTGTTTGCTGCACAAAAAAACTTTTTGAATTTCCCGTAGAAACTGACTTTGCTAAAGAAAAGGCTTTTATTGCAACTAAATTTCCCTTTTTCTTCCAAATATTTTTACGAATACGTTTTTTTGATATAGAAGTACGTTTTTTTGGAACTGCCATAAAAAATATTCCTTTTTATTGTTGTATGTGAAAGACATGTATTGATCAATATGGATCCTTTTTTTTAGTCTTAGTCATTTTTTATATTATATTTAATTCCGTCGATAATCTTTTTTTTTTATATAAACAATATAAATATATTGTTTATATATATACATATGTGTTACATATATAATAAACTAGGAAAAAATAGAAGAAAAGAAAGCAAAATTTTAAAAGGAATTTTCTAGTAGTTAATATGTTAAACAAGACATTCCGTTAGCTAAGAAAAGGGACTTTCATTTTAAGTTTTTTTTTTTCTTCAGTTCTAGAATATAAGAAGTAAGGAGTTTTATAAGATTTCTGATATTTTCTTATCTTATTGGATTGAAATCCAATCAATCAATTCCACAAAAAATATAAATTAGGTAATTATTACAAAAAAAATTTTACTATAAGAATTAGTTGATTTATTGATGCATACTATATATCCATATTCTACTGATATTGGTATAGTTATTTTTGCTTACTTTTCTTACTTTTACTTTGCTTACTATAGTATATGATATGGTTACATATTACTAGAATAGAATTCTAGTATAGTGACAAAATTTTTTATAGTGACAAAATTTTTTAAAATATCATATTCTCATTTTTTTTATAAAAAAATATTTTTCTAGTTATAAAATGAATAACTAAAAAATTATTATATATCGAGCTATTTGGGCAAAGCATTTAAGCAACAAATTAGAACTTTTTCAAATTTTTTAACTATCTGAAAAAAGTACGAAAAATGTAAAATAAGAATATTTAAGGTTTCATATCTTTTTTTTTTCTTCAAAAGCAATAAAAATTGGTGAATCGGAAACAATTATAAGAAAAAAACGAAAATTTGTGTTTTTTTATGGAACATACATATAAATATGCATGGATAATACCTTTTCTTCCATTTCCTGTTACTATGTTAATAGGATTTGGACTTCTGCTTATTCCTGCAGCAACAAAAAATATTCGACGTATTTGGGCTTTTCCTAGTGTTTTGATGCTAACTATAGCTATGGTGTTTTCTGTTAATCTTTCTATTCAGCAAATAAACGGAAATTTTATCTATCAATATTTGTGGTCTTGGACTGTCAATAATGATTTTTCTTTAGAGTTCGGACACTTGATTGATCCGCTTACTTCTATTATGTCAATATTAATTACTACTGTTGGAATCATGGTTCTTATTTATAGTGATAATTATATGTCTCATGATCAAGGATATTTGAGATTTTTTGCTTATATGAGTTTTTTCAATACTTCTATGTTGGGATTAGTTACTAGTTCTAATTTGATACAAATTTATATTTTTTGGGAACTTGTAGGAATGTGTTCATATTTATTAATAGGTTTTTGGTTCACACGACCAATTGCAGCAAGTGCTTGTCAAAAAGCTTTTGTAACCAATCGGATAGGGGATTTTGGTTTATTATTAGGAATTTTAGGATTTTATTGGATAACGGGTAGTTTAGAATTTCAAGATTTGTTTGAAATAGTTACTAATTTAATTCATAATAATGGAATAGATTCTTTATTTGTTACTCTTTGTGCTTCTTTTTTATTCCTCGGCGCAGTTGCCAAATCTGCACAATTTCCCCTTCACATATGGTTACCTGATGCTATGGAAGGACCCACTCCCATTTCGGCTCTTATACATGCTGCTACTATGGTAGCAGCAGGAATTTTTCTTGTAGCTCGCCTTCTTCCTCTTTTCATAGTCATACCTTACATAATGAATCTTATTTCCTTAATAGGTATAATAACAGTACTATTAGGAGCTACTTTGGCTCTTGCTCAAAGAGATATTAAAAGAAGTTTAGCTTATTCTACCATGTCTCAATTGGGTTATATTATGTTAGCTCTGGGTATAGGTTCTTATAGGGCTGCTTTATTCCATTTGATCACTCATGCCTATTCGAAAGCTTTATTGTTTTTAGGATCTGGATCCATTATTCATTCAATGGAATCCATTGTTGGATTTTCACCAGATAAAAGTCAAAATATGGTTCTTATGGGGGGGTTAACAAAATATATTCCGATTACAAGAATTACTTTTTTATTAGGTACACTTTCTCTTTGTGGTATTCCACCTCTTGCTTGTTTTTGGTCGAAAGATGAAATTCTTAATGATAGTTGGTTGTATTCACCAATTTTCGCAATAATCGCTTCATTTACAGCAGGATTCACTGCATTTTATATGTTTCGAATGTATTTACTTACCTTTGATGGGCATTTGCGTATTCATTTTCAAAATTACAGTAGCGCTAAAAATAGTTCTTTCTGTTCAATATCTTTATGGGGAAAAGAAGTACCCCAAGCAAAAAAAAAATTTTTACTGTTTTCAACAATGAATACTAAGATTTCTTTTTTTTCAAAAAATACATATCAAATTGAAAATAATTTTCAAAATAGAGTACGATACTTTAGTACTTACTTTAGAAATAAATATACTTACACCTATCCTCACGAGTCGGACAATACTATGTTGTTTCCCATGCTTATATTGGTATTATTTACTTTATTCATTGGATCAATCGGAATTGATTTTGGTAGAATAGATCCTGATCTATTGTCAAAGTGGTTAACTCCATCTACAAAATTTTTCCATCCAAATGAGTCTTCGGATTTTTATGATTTTTTGAAAAATGCCATTTTTTCAGTAAGTATAGGCTTTTTTGGATTATTTATAGCATCCATTTTATATGGATCTGTTTATTCATCTCTACAGAATTTGAGCTTAGTCAATTCATTTGTGAAGAAGAGCCGCAAGATAATTTTCTTAGATCTAATTAAAAATGTGATATATAATTGGTCATATAATCGTGGTTATATAGATATTTTTTATACTAAGATTTTTACTGGAAATGTAAGAGAATTAGCTAAACTAGTTCAGTTTTTTGATAGACATATAATTGATGGAATGATAAATGGGATTGGTGTTGTTAGTTTATTTATAGGTGAAGGGATTAAATATATGGGAGGTGGGCGAATCTCATCTTATCTATTCTTGTATTTTTCTTATGTATCCATTTTTTTATTAATTTCTATTTTATTTTATATTTTTTAATTTCTATTTTATTTTCTT